AATTACATTGTAAGTGGTAATGACAATTCCAGTAACAATAATTCCAGTAACGAGAATTCCAGTAACGAGAATTCCAGTAACGAGAATTCCAGTAACGATTACATTTCTAGTTCCATTTCTAGTCAAAGTGAAAATAGTAGTCAAAACGAGGATATCACAACGAGTGATCAAACTATACCAGAAAGTTCTACTCATATGGGTGTAACTCAACAATACCGGCATTTGTGGGTTCAATGCGAAAATTGTTATGGATTAAATTATAAGAAATTTTTTAAATCAAAGATGCATCTTTGTGAACAATGTGGATATCATTTGAAAATGAGTAGTTCAGATAGAATCGAACTTTTGATCGATCCGGGCACTTGGGAGCCTATGGATGAAGACATGGTCTCTCTGGATCCCATTGAATTTCATTCGGAGGAGGAGCCTTATAAAAATCGTATCGATTCTTATCAAAGAAATACAGGATTAACCGAGGCTGTTCAAACAGGCAGAGGGCAACTAAACGGTATTACCGTAGCAATTGGGGTTATGGATTTTCAGTTTATGGGAGGTAGTATGGGATCCGTAGTCGGGGAGAAAATTACCCGTTTGATTGAATACGCTACTAAAGAATTTCTACCTCTTATTATAGTGTGTGCTTCCGGAGGGGCACGCATGCAAGAAGGAAGTGTGAGCTTGATGCAAATGGCTAAAATATCTTCTGCTTTATATGATTATCAATCAAATAAAAAGTTATTCTATGTACCAATTCTTACATCTCCTACTACCGGTGGGGTGACAGCTAGTTTTGGTATGTTGGGGGATATCATTATTGCCGAACCCAATGCCTACATTGCCTTTGCGGGTAAAAGAGTAATTGAACAAACATTGAATAAAACAGTACCCGAGGGTTCACAAGCGGCCGAGTATTTATTCCAGAAAGGCTTATTCGATCTAATCGTACCACGTAATCCTTTAAAAAGCGTTCTGAGTGAGTTATTTCAACTACACACTTTCTTTCCTTTGAATCAAAATTAGAACATTAAGTTCAATTATTTTGAGCAAACAAGTAATTAGTTTATCGGAATCCAAGTTAAAATTAGACGAATGGGGTTTTCTTTGTTGGCATAAGATCTAATTATATAAAGAATAAAAAGTCACAGAAAATCCGCCCCTTTTTCTATATTCCTGATTATTGATCAAGAAGCCTCTATTAACAAGATAAAAGATGAAATTCTTATTTTCGTGAAATTAGGCAAATCAAAAAAATATACTCTTCTCGTCATATATAATGAAAATCTATAAAATATAGAATTTTTTCTTTTTTTTATATCTTACGATAATCCTATTTTGACTAAGAATCCCTGATGGATGGGATTCTAACAAACCCTTCAATATATTCAATATAAATAGAATCTAATTAATTTTTAAGAAACTTTTTGCTTAGTAAATGAAATTCGAAGACAAGAGCAAAAAATGAAGAAAATAATATCTCATCCATATCCTTTCAAATCTTTCATGTAGAAAGATCAAAAACTACATTATATACTCACTTAGATAGATACTTATATTTATACTTAATAGCTATTAAGTAATAATAATAATTCCAATTTAGAATTATCAAATTATAATAAGATATCTTTATATATAATAAGATATCTTTATATTATAAATATAAAATATAAATAATAATAACAGGTACAAATAGTAAATCGAGGTAGCCATTCTATGACAACTCTTAACTTTCCCTCTGTTTTGGTGCCTTTAGTAGGCCTAGTATTTCCGGCAATCGCAATGGCTTCTTTATTTCTTCATGTTCAAAAAAACAAGATTGTTTAGAGCCGATGGCACAAAATCTCATCTATTTTTTTTTTTCAAAACTGACGCTTGTATCATAACACAGATATCTATTTAGCAAAATATGGTATAAGCGGCTTCCGCCGAAAAACTCTTATGTCTCCAGAAAATGCTATAGGGATCAATGGATTCTAGCTATTTTCAAATAGACCCGAATTGACGGATAGCTGAACTGTAAAGTTGGTCTATCTATTTGGCTATCTTTAGTGAGATCGTACGAAGGGTATGTTATTAGTTTAGATCTAACGAATTTAATGAATTACTCCTAAAGGATCACATCAAACTAGTGCTAGTTGATGCGAGTTACTTCGGAAAAAAAAAGGACTAAAGTCAAATTCATTTGGGGTATTCTCTCAATTCCAAAAAAATCAACTGGATCAAGTATGAGTTGTCGATCAGAACATATATGGATAGAACCTATAACGGGGGCTCGAAAAACAAGTAATTTCTGCTGGGCTGTTATCCTTTTTTTAGGTTCATTAGGATTCTTGTTGGTTGGAACCTCGAGTTATCTTGGTAGAAATTTGATATCTTTATTTCCGTCTCAGGAAATAGTTTTTTTTCCACAAGGAATTGTGATGTCTTTCTACGGAATCGCGGGTCTTTTTATTAGCTCCTATTTATGGTGCACAATTTCGTGGAATGTAGGTAGTGGTTATGA